ATGAATTGATTTGATAGATCAGAAATTGTTATTCATAATATTGATCTGATTCAGTATCATCGGGATGCAATTCATTCCGTTGAATTTGCGGGAGTCAAATTTATCATCTCTATGGGATTAGATCCCGAGTTATTGCGAAACAAAAGAAGATTAGATTATGGAAGTCAATATTCTCGCACTTATTGCTACTGCACTGTTCATTCTAGTTCCTACTGCTTTTTTACTTATCATCTATGTAAAAACAGTCAGCCAAAATGATTAATTTGAATGAAACTTGAATTATTATTAGTTCTTATCGATGATTCAAGAAATGAAAGAAAGGGATTCAAACTCGAAATCTTAAATAAAATGATTAGGCTGGAATCAAAAGTATCGTAGTAAGTATCTAAGCTGGTGTGGTAGAAAGAACTATATATATAGTTCTTTCTACCACACCAGCTATAGTATTGTTTTTATTATTATTATATATAGATCAAATTACAATATATATGTACATACATATTGTAATTTGATAGCACTCTATTTCTTTTAGTTTGATTTCCCATCTCAAGAAGTCATTGATTGAACAATTAACGGATGATCCGCGGAGTTAAGTTATACAGTAACTTCTTTGGATTTGTAAAAGGAGTAGAGCAGACCCTGTCCATTTTTCATGCTTAAACATGAGATGAATCAAAAAAAGCATAAAAACTTTTCTAGTAGTCTAAAACAAATGTTAAATGTGTGATATGTGGATCGCTCAACAGAAGAAAGATCTCATTTTATTATGTGTCGGATCTCTTTGGCCAATCACTAATCGCTTCGTTTCCGATAGAAAGAAAATATGTATTGTCGTAATAGCAGAACGACTTTCTTTTAGAAAGGTAAAAGAAAAAGGGAAATAAATAAAGAAAAAAAAAATAGTATTAGTTTTTCTTATTGTAATATCCATAATTATGATAAGAGCGGATTCACTAAAATAGAATATTTAGGAAAAATTAGGTTGGAAAAAATCGCCTATCATGTGTAGATTTGAGTTTCGAAATACAATTATGGTAATCATTCATTACTGTATTCCAGTACAATTTGGAAGACATTTTTCTTTTTTTAGGGCTTCGCAAAATGATCAATAAAGAATTGATACGATTCGATTGAGCAATTAGTAGTGCCCAGCCTTAGAGTCCACTCCTTCCCCATACTACAAGTGAAAGGGAAAATGTAAAGACTACCATTAAAGCAGCCCAAGCAAGACTTACTATATCCATGTGAATTATGTCCCCTATTTCTATGAAGGAATTATTCTATTATTGATTAATAATCATAGCAGAATCAATAGCGCAGAGTCAAAATAGGTAAGACTATTTATTGATGAACCAATTCAATGAATACACTCGTAACAAATTTCTATATTTTAGGGTTTCTGGTAAAATCAGGAAGCATTTAGTACAAATACAATGATACACAGGTCTTTTCCTTGGAAATATCAAAGGAATGCTTCTACTTCTATATGGAGCATGTAAGAATAGTAAGACTTATTGTTTGTTTTGCTATTAATGCCTTTCCTTACTAAGCAAAAAGCATAAAAATATACCATCACGATAGATAACTATCTATCAGATACCTCTATTTCCTATTTGATCTAAGCTTACTGTCTTTCTTTCTGTGAAAAAATCAGGAAAACCCACCACCACTATTAATTAAGACATTCTTTTTTTTTCAACTTTAACCTTTACTCTTTTAATACCAGACGGAGTCACGAGACACTACTTTGAATACGGGTAATTTAAGAGATCTTGTTATGATAGTCTTTCGTATAATCTCTTCTTCAATTCTAGTAGCAAAAACAGAGTGTCCCTTAGGAACCTTTGGATACCGAAATTTCCGACCTTAGTTCTGAATCCCGGAATTGGCTCTCACCATTTATTTGATTCAATTGAATGGTGAGAGCCAATCATGAAATTAATAAGTGAGAGTTGCTTGATCTCTATTCATACCGATTTTGGCTACACCTAAATTTTGAGAAAAAAAATGACAGTCTTTTATAAAACCTACGCCATGGGTTATCAAAATCGAGTATTGACACGCCCACTTAGTCCTTTGCCTCTGTTTTTTGCTCCGCAAGAATTCGTCAAATTAGATTGGCAAGATAGGAAAGAAATCAAAAATCTTTTGTTGATCAGGCGACACCCGGATTTGAACTGGGGATAAAGGATTTGCAGTCCCCTGCCTTACCACTTGGCCATGCCGCCAAATTCGGTCCAAAACGGATAAAAATATTATCTATATTCTAATTCTATTACTCACTCCTTTTTTCTCTTGAATATCATTGTACTTATCCTTTTTTTAATTGAAAAAGAAATTCCTGTTTTTTATTGGATCTAGTTTAGATTCTTCTCTTCGATTGATTGTATCTTAAAATATACATCGCTTAAAAACATCTCTTGTCCTTTATATTGAGAGTAGAAAAAATGGATTTCCGGTCACAGACTGCAAAATTCAGGACAAATTGGAACCATTAACA